TCGTTGTGGTCGGGCTCTATTATGGATTTCTGACCACATTCTCCATAGGGCCCTCTTATCTCTTCCTTCTCCGAGCTCGGGTTATGGAAGAGGGAACCGAGAAGGAGGTATCAGCAACAACTGGTTTTATTGCGGGACAGCTCATGATGTTCATATCGATCTATTATGCGCCTCTGCATCTAGCATTGGGTAGACCTCATACAATAACTGTCCTAATTATACCGTATCTTTTGTTTCATTTATTCTGGAACAATCATAAAAACTTTTTTGATTATGGATCTACTACCAGAAATTCAATGCGTAATCTCAGCATTCAATGTGTATTCCTGAATAATCTAATTTTTCAATTATTCAACCATTTCATTTTACCAAGTTCCACGTTAGCCAGATTAGTCAACATTTATATGTTTCGATGCAACGACAAGATTTTATTTTTAACAAGTAGTTTTGTTGGTTGGTTAATTGGTCACATTTTATTCATGAAATGGGTTGGATTGGTATTATTCTGGATACGGCAAAATCATTCTATTCAATCTAATAAGTATCTTGTGTCAGAATTGAGAAATTCTATGGCTCGAATCTTTAGTATTCTCTTATTTATCACCTGTGTTTACTATTTAGGCAGAATGCCGTCGCCTATTTTCACTAAGAAATTGAAAGAGAAAGAAACCTCAGAAACGGAAGAAGGGGGAGAAAGAAAGGAAGAAAGCGATGTAGAAAGAACTTACGAAATGAAGGAGATTCAACAGGAACAAGAGGGATCCACCGAAGAAAACCCTTCCCTTTGTTCGGAAGAAAAGGAGGATCTGGACAAAATAGATGAAACGGAAGAGATCCGAGTGAATGGAAAGGAAAAAACAAAGGATGAATTTCACTTTCAAGAGGCACGCTATCAAGATAGCCCAGTTTACGAAGATTCTGATCTGGAGACCCATCAAGAGAATTGGGAATTGGGAAGACTGAAAGAAGAGAAAAAGAAAAGAATGAATAAAAAAATTGAAACAACTTTTGTCAATTTTTTTTTCAATTATAAACGATGGAATCATCCATTACGATATATAAAAAATGATAAATTAGAAAATGCTTTACGCAATGAAATGTCACAATTTTTTTTTTTTACATGTACAAGTGATGGTAAACAAATAATTTCCTTTACATATCCGCCCAGTTTATCGACTTTTTCGGAAATGGTAGAACAAAGAATTTCTTTGTACATAATAGAGAAACTATATGACGAAGATCTTTATAATTCTTGGATTTATACTAATGAAAAAAAAAAGTGCAATTTGAACAATGAATTGAAAAGACGAATCCAAATTATAGAAAAAAAGGAGATATTCCCTAGTCTGGATATGCTTGAAAAAAGAACCATATTATGACTTTTCTCTGGTGAATATCCAACAATAGGTTCCATTGAATGAATAATGGATCCGGATCCTAAAAACAATAAAGCTTTAGAATAGGCATGGGTTATCAAATGAAATAAAGCAACTCGATAAGAACCTATACCTAGAGCTAACATAATATAACCCAATTGAGACATTGTAGAATAGGCTAAACTTCTTTTAATGTCTCTTTGGGCAAGAGCTAAAGTAGCTCCTAAAAGCACTGTTATTATACCTACTAAACAAATGAGATTCATTATGTAAGGTATAACTATGAAAAGAGGAAGAAGCCGAGCTACAAGAAAAATTCCTGCTGCTACCATAGTAGCAGCGTGTATAAGAGCCGAAATAGGAGTGGGTCTTTCCATGGCATCAGGTAACCATACGTGAAGGGAGAATTGTGCGGATTTAGCAACTGCACCGACAAATAATAAAAGGGCGCATAAAGTAACAAATAAAGAATTAACCCCATTATTATGGATCAAGGTATTCACTATTTGGAACAAATCCCGAAATTCGAAACTACCAGTTATCCAATAAAATCCTAAAGTTCCTAATAATAAACCAAAATCTCCTATACGATTAGTTACAAAAGCTTTTTGACAAGCACTTGCTGCAACGGGTCGTGTGAACCAAAAACCTATCAATAAATACGAACACATTCCCACTAGTTCCCAAAAAATATAAATTTGTATCAAATTGGAACTAGTAACTAATCCCAACATTGAAGCATTGAAAAAACTCATATAAGCAAAAAATCTCAAATATCCTTGGTCGTGAGACATATAATTGTCACTATAAATAAAAACCAGGATCCCAACAGTAGTAATTAGTATTGACATAATAGAAGTAAGTGGATCAATCAAGTGTCCGAACTCTAATAAAAAATCATTATTGATGGTCCAAGACCATAGATATTGATAGGTCAAACTTCCATTTATTTGTTGAATAGATAGATTGGCTGAAAACCACATAGATATACTTAGTAGTAAAACACTTAGGAAAGCCCACATACGACGAAGATCTTTTGTTGCTGTCGGAATAAGTAGAAGTCCAAATCCTATTGACATAGTAACTGGGAGCGGAAAAAGGGGTATTATCCATGCATATTTATATGTATATTCCATAAGAAAACAAATTATTCTTTTTTCTTATAATTATTTCCGATTCACCAATTATTATCTCTTAAAAAAAAAAAAACAAAATAATAATAAGAAAATATGAAAGATATCAAATACAAAAATACAAATATTGGAATTATGATTTTTTGTTTTATTAAATATTTCAAATAAAAGTTGCAATTAGTTGGTCAAATATCAAATAATATGATCAAATAATTAGTCAAATTTATTACTTACGTTATTAATTAACTTAAAACTCTATAAAAGAAAGATATTTAAAATAAAGATATTTTTTAAATAAGAAATAATATGACATCATATGAGATTTTGAATAATTGGATTTTACCATTTTACCTTTACATTATATTCTAATTGTGTAATTTAAAGATATATGATATATTTAATATTATATTTAAGATATATTTATTCAATTTATATTAAAGTTCAGTTACAGATTTATTTATCTCTTTCTATTTTTATTTTCTTTTATTCTTTTTTTTTCTATTTGTATGTTATTTGTATGTTATGATATTATTCTTGAGTTTTTTTTTGAAATTTATGGAATGAATTAAGTATTAAGTATAGATAATAGCTAATAAAAAGAAATTTCTTTTGAACAATATATGTCTTTCACATACAACGATAAAAGGGAGTCACTTACCTTTTGAATGGCAGTTCCAAAAAAGCGTACTTCTATGTCAAAAAAGCATATTCGTAGAAATCTTTGGAAAAAAAAAGGATCTTTAGAGGCAGTAAAAGCTTTTTCTTTAACTAAATCTATTTCCACCGGAAAGTCAAAAAGTTTTTTTGTGCGACAAAAAAAAGTCTTAGAAAAATATTAATTGACATGTTTCAAAGAACTTCCAAATTTCCATTTTTGAATTGGAATACAAATAATTAAATTTTACTAATGTATTGTATTTCACTTCTCCTTATTAGTTAGAACTAGGTAATATGAAAAATAAGAATCTTTCTGTCTACTTGATTCAAAGTACACAGTATTTTTTTTTTTTTTTTTATAGTCTTTCTATATTTCTATTATATTCTATTTATTGAAATTTATATTGTATGAATTGTGCTTTTCTATTTTGAAAAGCACAATTACGATAGACAAGGAAGAATTTGAATATTTCATTCTACTTTCTACTAAGGTGTTGGGTCTCAAAATCATTAGAAAAAATTATGAATTTTATACCCCGACTGAGAACGAAACTTTTGAGTTCTTATTGTTCGGGATAAACAAGAATTAGGTTTCTAGTACGGAAAAATTGATTCTTAAAACTGAATCTACGAAGATGAAGATACTAATTCCATATTATTGATATTGAACATTTCCATATGAATGGAAATGCATCTTTCTTCATTGTTTCCTAAACCCTATTTAATATCAACAATTCAATATTAATTTCATTATTATTATTTAAGGTAAGCTGCCATGGTGAAATTGGTAGACACGCTGCTCTTAGGAAGCAGTGCTAGAGCATCTCGGTTCGAGTCCGAGTGGCGGCATAAGGTATAAATAAGAATTCTTATTAATTATTAATATTATAGAATAATATAGACACAATAGATCTAATAGAATATAAAATATAGAAAATATTCTATTTGAGATTCTATTTAATCCCCTCCCCGATTTCAATTATTTAAAAGGGAATCTTATTTATGATATTTGCAACTTTAGAACATATATTAACTCATATTTCTTTTTCGATCATCTCAATTGTGATTCTAATTCATTTGATGAACTTATTAGTCTACGAAATCGAAGGATTACGTAATTCGTCAGAAAAAGGGATGATAGCTACTTTTTTCTCTATAACAGGGTTTTTAGTTATTCGTTGGATTTCTTCGGGACATTTTCCTTTAAGTAATTTATACGAATCGTTAATCTTCCTTTCATGGAGTTTATCCATTATTCATATGATTCCGTATCTTGGGAATCATAAAAATGATTTAAGCGCAATAACTGCACCAAGTGTTATTTTTACCCAAGGTTTTGCCACGTCAGGTCTTTCAACTGAAATGCATAAACCTGTAATATTAGTACCTGCTCTACAATCTCAGTGGTTAATAATGCATGTAAGTATGATGCTCTTGAGCTATGCAGCTCTTTTATGCGGATCGTTATTATCAGTTGCTCTTATAGTGATTACATTTCAAAAAAGAATGGATTCTTTTTTGAAAAACAATAATTTTTTAAGTTTAAGGAAGTCGTTTTTCTTTGGTGATATGGAATATTTGAACGAAAAAGGAAGTGTATTAAAAAAGACTTATTTTCTCTCATTTCAAAATTTTTACAAATATCAATTAATTCAGCGTTTGGATTATTGGAGTTATCGTGTCATTAGTTTAGGATTTACTTTTTTAACCATAGGCATTCTTTCTGGAGCAGTATGGGCTAATGAAGCATGGGGTTCGTATTGGAATTGGGACCCTAAGGAAACTTGGGCATTTATTACTTGGACCATATTTGCAATTTATTTACATACTAGAAAAAATTCAAAATTGCAAGATCAAGGTACGAATTCGGCATTTGTAGCTTCTATAGGATTTCTTCTAATTTGGATATGTTATTTTGGGATCAATATATTAGGAATCGGGTTCCATAGTTATGGTTCATTCCAATTACTATCTAATTGAATAAAATAAACTACATAAAGAATACATAAAAAAATCGTCTGATACACAATGAAATTTTGTGCAAGTTTTTGAGAACCTTTTAAATAGAGGAATTATTCAAATGGTTCTCAAAAACTAAAAACTTTAGATGTATCTCATTAAAATTTTAATTCACCCTTTCTTTTTTTTCATTGTAACAACGAAGAATCGTTAAAATATGAAAGTCAAAGAATTCTAAGATTTTCTTTTCAATTAATGAAATGAATTTCATTTAATATGAAATCTAAAAAAATTAGTATCTATAAAAATAATTAGATAATAGAACTTGTACCTTGTCAACCGATAACGGTAGAACGAAATCAGGATAAATACCAATTCCTATTACAGGTAGAAAGATACAGATCGAAACAAATAGTTCTCGTGGTCCAGAATCAAAAAAATTCGACTTTGGAATATTGAATAGCTTGTATCCATAGAAAATCTGACGTAACATAGATAATAAAAAAATAGGAGTTAATATCATTCCAATTGCCATTACAAAAGTAATCAAAATTTTTGGCATGAAAAGATATTTTGGGCTGGTAATTATTCCAAAAAAGACTAAGAATTCTGCAACAAAACCACTCATTCCTGGCAATGCAAGAGAAGCCATCGAGAAACTACTAAACATGGTAAAGATTTTTGGCATTGGGATAGATATCCCCCCCATCTCTTCGAGATAAACAAAACGTATTCTATCACAACTTGTTCCTGCTAAGAAAAAAAGTGCAGCACCAATCAATCCATGAGAAAGTATTTGTAAAATGGCTCCATTAAGTCCCATGCCAGTTATAGAACCAATTCCTATAATTATGAAACCCATGTGAGATACGGAAGAATAAGCAACACGTTTTTTTAAATTGCGTTGACCAAGAGAGGTTGAAGCTGCATAAATGATTTGTATTGTTCCTACTATCACCAACCAGGGAGATAATCTAGAATGAGCGTGAGCTAATAATTCCATATTGATCCGAATCAATCCATATGCTCCCATCTTTAATAAGATTCCAGCTAAAAGCATACATGTACTGTAATGTGCTTCTCCGTGGGTATCTGGTAACCATGTATGTAGGGGTATAATCGGCGATTTGACAGCATAAGCAATAAGAAAACCAAAATAGAGTATTATTTCTAATGCTGCAGGATACGATTGATTAGCTAATTTTTCTAAATCTAATGTTGGTTCATTGGAACCATATAAACCTATACCTAGAACTCCTATTAAGAGAAAAATGGAACCTCCGGCAGTGCACAAAATAAACTTTGTAGCCGAGTACAGGCGTTTTTTTCCTCCCCACATGGATAAAAGTAAATAAACAGGAATTAATTCTAATTCCCACATGATGAAAAAAAGTAAAAGGTCTCGAGAAGAAAATGATCCTATTTGGCCACTATACATTGCTAACATCAAGAAATAGAAAAATAGCGGATTTCGAGTAACTGGCCAAGCTGATAAAGTAGCTAAAGTAGTGATAAATCCTGTCAGTAAAATGGGTCCTATGGAAAGTCCATCGATTCCCAGTCTCCAGTGAAAATCAAAAAGATTGATCCATTTCAAATCCTCCTTCAATTGGGTTAATGGATCGTCCAATTTGAAATGATAACAAAATACATAGTTCATTAGAAGGAGCTCTAGTATACATATACATATAGTGTACCACCTATACACCTTATTTCCCCTATGAGGAAAAAAGACAATTGAAGAACCCGCGAATATGGGCAAAACAAGAAGTATTGTTAACCAAGGAAAAGAAATCGTGATAAAGACAAGATAAAATTAGACCAGAAAAGCCCGTGCTCGGGAGAAGAATAATATATTTTATTTTCTCGAGTACGGGCTTTTGTCAGTAAAGAGGAATCAACTGATTCAAGTAGAGTTTTTTGTCAAATATCAATAGGAAAGACCCATGCTGCGAGTTGTTTCATGCCATAAATAAACACGGACACTCAAAAAATCCGTTGGACAAGCAGATTCACATCTTTTACAACCTACACAATCTTCGGTTCTTGGGGCAGAAGCAATTTGCTTAGCTTTACATCCGTCCCAAGGTATCATTTCCAATACATCCGTGGGACAAGCTCGAACACATTGGGTACATCCTATACATGTATCATAAATCTTTACTGAATGTGACATTGGGTCTATAAATTCCAATTTTGAACACAAAAGATTTTCAATCTGGTAAAATAAGAAAATGAAATAAATCATATATTTTTATTGTAGACACCAGACGAATCAATGATTTATAAAAATCTTAAGAATTAATCTATTTTTTAATCTGTTTATGATAAAGGGCCAAGATACTTTGATTTCCATTTCAATAACCATTAAATATGAGAATATGAGTTTACAAATTCAATTCATGTAAATTTTACTATATATCTATATAGATATAGAAATATAATTCAGGATATGATAATATATTATATATCAGATGAATACATTTGTTATTAGGTTAGTGATAGAATAGGTTAGTAACTCTAAATCATAAATCTATATGAAAAAATATAAGAAAATAAATAAGAAAATAATATGAATAGAATAATTATGACTAATTATTCAGCAAATTCGATTGATTGATACGAGTTGATTTTCTGTTACGATGGATCGACGAAACAATAGCTAGCCCAATAGCTGCTTCAGCAGCTGCAATGGCTATAACAAAGATTGCAAAAATTTCTCCTTTTAATTGTCGACTATCAAATATATCGGAAAATGTGACAAGATTTATATTCACCGAATTCAGTATAAGCTCAAGACACATAAGTGCTCTAACCATGCTTCGGCTTGTGATCAGTCCATAGATACCGATAGAAAATAAATAAACACTTAGACAAAGTACATGTTCTAACATCATTGATAAATTCCTCATCTATCTCAATTCATTTCAATATGAGAACAAAAATTAAACCGATTCAGTTGACTAGAATAGAAGAATTACAGAACAAAAGAAGATATTCACAGTAGATTGAGATTCAATACATTTTCATTCTTGAAATTTCAAGAATGAAGTTCTTATTATACTATATTCTTGATATTAGATTATTGACGAGCCATAGTAATTGCACCTATCAAAGAAACTAAAAGAATTATAGAAATGAGTTCAAAAGGAAGATAAAAATCTGTGGATAAATGAATCCCAATTTGTTGAACGTTACTTATTAAGTCCTTTTCTATAATCTGATTTGATCTTGTAGTCCGAAAAATTCCGTACCATGACGTATTTGGGATAGTAGTCATTAATGAAAAAAAAATACTTGTACAAACCAATGAAGTGATTCTATCTCCAATGGTCCACAAATAGGAATCATTGGAATATTCTGAACCGTTCATGAACATCACAGCAAATATGATTAATACATTTATGGCTCCCACATAAATAAGGAACTGCGCGGCAGCTACAAAATAGGAATTCAATGAAATATAGAATAAGGATATACAAACGAGAACCAATCCCAATGAAAAGGCAGAATCAATGGGATTGGTAAGTAATACTACTCCCAGACCTCCTAATATAATAACTGATCCCAGAAATACTACAAGAATATCATGTATTGGTCCAGGTAAATCCATTCTGAAATAAAAGATAAATAAATAAGTCAAAATATTTCATGACCTTACTAAGGATTCAGTAAAGGAACTATTTTTTTTATATGATACCTTTCTAATTGAATGAAAAAGAATGAAAAAAAAATGGATATCATTAGATAGATAAAATAAAATTCTTTGGCTAATCCTACTTTATTCTAATTTATTCTAAACCAAAGCTTAGTAATTAGTAATCGTTCTTGAACCAAGGAAGGGTTTTTTCTTTTTTCATTTGATTTGTTTAATCCATAACTGTTTGAATTGTATAATCTCCAATTATTGAAACTGGTAACCGACCTAAAGAAATTTGATTATAATTCAATTCGTGACGATCATAAGTGGAAAGCTCATATTCTTCAGTCATTGATAAACAGTTTGTTGGACAATACTCGACACAGTTACCGCAAAATATACAGACACCAAAATCAATACTATAATGAAGCAGTTGTTTTTTCTTAATATCTTTTTCCAAATTCCAATCAACAATAGGAAGGTCTATTGGACATACGCGGACACATACTTCACAAGCAATACATTTATCAAATTCAAAGTGGATTCGACCACGAAAACGCTCTATAGTTACAGGTAAACGATTCGTATGGGATAAGGTAATTATGAAACTTTGTCCAATGTACCTTGCGGCTCGTATTGTTTGTTTGCCATAATTCATGAACCCAGTAACCATAGGTAACATATTTTAGATATCCATCAATAAGATTTATGTTTCTGTCTCTTGGGTGAGAGAAGTGAGAAATATAGAATATTCATTATTGTTTTCTCTTAATTTCTTATTTTTATTTCTACTTTATAGTGAAACAAGTTGAAAAGAAGTTGTCAATAATAGATTACCTAGAGAAATAGGTAAAAGAAATTTCCATCCAATATTTAATAATTGATCCATTCTCATCCTAGGTAAAGTCCATCTTGTTGTGATAGGAATGAACAGAAACAAATAAGCTTTAGCTAATGTAATAAAGATACTAATTGCTATTACAAAGACTCTAAACATTTTGTTTATTCCAAAAAGTTCAGTAAGAGATATGTACGGAATAGAAAAATTCCACCCACCTAAATAAAGAACTGTTACAAATAATGAAGAAACTAATAGATTTAGGTAAGAAGCAAGATAAAAGAATCCGTATTTTATACCTGAATATTCGGTTTGATAACCTGCTACTAATTCCTCCTCTGCTTCTGGTAAATCAAAAGGTAATCTTTCACATTCTGCTAGAGAAGACATTATAAAAACTAGAAATCCTATGGGCTGACGCCAAAGATTCCATCCCCCAAAACCATATTTGGACTGTGCCTCAATTATATCAACTGTACTTGAACTGTTAGATAATTATAGTCGATGATAACATCACTGCTCCCATCGCTATTCCAAAACCGTACATGAAACCTAAGCTTCATACGGCTCCTTTATGGCCACAAAGAAATGTAAGGTAAGGACTAGTTTAGTATTCTTGCTCTCCTTGGACCCTAGGTAAATACAATGGAAAGATAAACTGGATGTTGGAAAGTCCTCAATTCGACCAATAAAATTCTGTCTGCTAGAATAAGAAAAAGCACTTCCGAATGGATCTCATCCCTTATAATATTAAGATTCTAATGAATAGAATCAAAAATTATTTTTGTTCAGCAATAACTTAAGCCTTCAATAAAATACTGGTTCTATTCATAAATAGAAAGATTTAGACATTAGTTAATGAATCATGATAAGAAATTTCCATATGCATATGTATCAAGAAAAAAAGATTTTCTTATTATTCCCGTTTTATTCTTTTTTATTTTTTTATTATATTATCATATTGCATCCTATTTGTCTTGTTCCTTTTCTTCTTTCTCAAAACTAAAAAAAAAAAAAAGGAAAGAAAATAAAGGATTAATTCGTTCTTAATAGTTATTTATTTAATCAGTGAATAGTAGCATACTCTAGATCGGAATCGTGGGGAAGTACTGCTTGATCATTTCTACCAACTCCAAGCCCTTATTATAATTCGTTTTATGCGAAGTTTTATGCAAAAATAACTTTTTTTGATACCTTACATTATTTCCATTACTTATCCTTTGCATACTTTAGTGTTCCTAACTGCCCACTTTTTTTTATTGATCCCCAGTATAGTAATAAATACAGTTGATCTTTTCTATCCGCTTCAAGATATGACGACTAATAAAATAATCTCAATCTTGGGGTAAACAACTTAAACTTATGTTTACTTCAAATTTCTTCTTGTACCTAGGGAATGAGATTTTTCTTGTTTTACTACAAATTGAGGAGCAGTTTTGTTTCACTCATATAACTATCTGGTTTAACTCATCAAACTGAAATATTTAATTATTTCATAAAAAAGACGAAGATATTTATTCAAGACATTCAATTTATTTATCTTCACTTACTTTAGAAAGTCTAAAGTTTTGAAAGAAAATAAAAAAAATATTTTTTTCTCTTCTTTTCTTTCATATTCATATTTACATATTGAATTAGATTTCTATTTTATTGTATTTCAATCCATTTCTTTTATCTTTTATAGAAAAGATAAAAGAAAAGTTCATATTCCAACGAATCACACGTAGAGATATTGCTAACACACATAGAGTTAATGGTATTTCATAACTAATCGATTGAGCTGCAGCTCGCAGACCGCCTGAAAAAGAATATTTATTATTTGATCCATATCCTGACATAAGAAGACCAATGGGGACAATACTTGAAAAAGCAATCCATAAAAAAACACCTATACTGAGATCAGCTAAAACAAGGTGATATCCAAAAGGAATTACTAAATAACTTAGTAGAATGGATATAAAACCTATAGAAGGTCCGACCCTAAATAAATGAATATTACCTCTAGATGGAAGAAGATTCTCCTTGAAAAGTAGTTTGGTCCCATCCGCTAAAGCTTGAAGAATTCCTAACGGGCCAGCATATTCAGGTCCAATACGTTGTTGTATTGCTGCAGATATTTTTCTTTCTAACCACACAATGACTAATACCCCCATTGTGATTCCTAATACAAGGGTGAAAATGGGGACAAAAATCCATAAGAATCCATATCCTTCTTTTAAGGATTCTAATCTATAAAAAGAATTAATAGTTTGTACTTCTGTCGTATCAATTATCATTTCAACGATCAACTTCTCCCATAATGATATCTATACTACCTAGTATCGTCATAATATCAGCCAATTTCATTCTTTTAACTAGCTGGGGAAGAATTTGCAAATTGATGAAACCGGGTGGACGGATTTTCCATCTCCAGGGGAGAACACTACTATCTCCTATTAAATAAATTCCTAATTCTCCTTTTGGGGCTTCTACCCTTACATAAAGTTCTTGTTTTAACAATTCAAAATTGGGTGAAAGTTTTTTAGTAAGAAATCTATAGTCAAAATTATTCCATTCGGAATTATTTGTCCTATGAAAACGAAAACGCCGGTTTTCTAAATTCTCATAAGGTCCTCCAGGAATTCCTTCTAGAGCCTGTTGAATGATTTTTATGGATTCTTGCATTTCACCGATTCTTACTAAATAACGAGCTAATGTATCGCCCTCTTTTTGCCATTTGACTTCCCAATCAAATTTATTGTAACACTCATAGCGATCAACTTTACGAAGATCCCATTGGATCCCAGAAGCTCGTAACATTGGTCCTGATAAACCCCAATTTATTGTCTCCTCCCCACCAATAATGCCCACTCCTTCAACTCGTTCCAAAAAAATGGGATTTCGCGTAATGAGTTTTTGATACTCAACAACTTCTATTAAAAAATAATCACAGAAATCAAAACATTTATCTATCCAGCCATAAGGTAAATCCGCAGCTACTCCTCCGATGCGGAAATAATTATGCATCATTCGCATACCTGTGGCAGCTTCAAATAGATCATATATTAATTCCCTCTCTCTTAAAATATAGAAAAAGGGAGTCTGTGCACCAATATCGGCCATAAAAGGACCAAGCCATAACAAATGGGAGGCTATACGGCTCAGCTCCAGCATTATAATTCTGATATAACTGGCCCTTTTAGGAACTTGAACACTTTCCAAGCGTTCTGGTGCATTTACTGTTATTGCTTCTGTGAACATAGTAGCTAAATAATCCCAACGTGTTACATAAGGCAAATATTGTATAATTGTTCGGTTCTCCGCTATTTTTTCCATCCCTCTGTGTAAATAGCCCAATATAGGTTCACAGTCAATAACATCTTCACCATCCAGAGTAACGATCAGCCGAAGAACACCATGCATTGATGGATGGTGAGGCCCCATATTGACTATTATAAAATTTCTTTTTGTAGCTGGTAAAGTCATCTTTTTTTTCCTTAATTCATTATTTCATGAATTTCTTAAAATAAAAAGAAAATAATAATAACTGAACTAAGAAAAAAAGAATTAAAAAATCAAAAGGAACAAGGATAATAATAAGAAACTCAAAGAATAAATTCAAATTTAATTAACGAGTTTTTGGTTCCCGAATATCTAACTGATCTATTAATTTTTTATAACGCATTTTATTTTTCTTTGACAAATAAGTCAATAATCGTTGACGTTTTCCCAGAATTATTCGTAGACCTCTTTGCGATAAAAAATCTCTTTTGTGCAATTGTAAATGTGAAGTAAGTCTCCGTATCTTATTGGTGAAATGGGATACTTGAAATTCAACAGACCCACTATTTTCTTCTTTTTCTTCTTGTGTAATAACTGAGATCAATGATTTTTTGACCATAAATTCAAGTTTCTATTTTTCTTTTCTGTGAATTTTACCGATCGGGAAAAATAATAATATTTCTTAGGCTAGTTATTTTTATCTAGTATACATCAAAATTGTATTTTATTTATTTTATTCATATACTACTTTGTTTTTTATTTATGTGGTTTATGTTTTGTATATTTGATCCAAATATACAAAACATATATGTATTCAGCAACTAGAACAATTTATTTTTACTTAAAAAGATTCCGCTATTCCTAGTGAAAATTGATACACTATGAAATTAGCATCATGTATTAGAATATTACACATTGTATATGTTTCGGCTTTCATCTACCGAATAAATTAATCCACTATAAATTTTTTTCATTTTTCATTGGAATTGAATTCATTCTGAATTGTGAATACATATGTATTCTTGACATACTAAAACAACTGCCATTATTGGTATTAAACCAATAGCGATTCATACAAGCTACATCTTCTAATCGATAATTGGGCCAAAGAAACAATTTGAATTTAATGAAATCTTTTCTATCTGTATTAATATGTTTGTTCTCATTGAAAAATTTCCCACATTTTCTTATTTTGTTTTCGTTGCAAAATCTTGGATTTCTATCCACAACATTAAAATTTGGCAAATTGAAACAAATTCGAATTCGAAATTCTCTACGACGTCTGGGAGATAGAATATTTTCAGGAATAAGTAAATCATAATGATTTTTGTCTCCACTCAAAAATATATTGCTGTGTCGTGCAATGGATTTTTCAACCTCCTTTTTATCAATATATCTTTTTTTTGTGTATTTTTGATTTGTTTGGTGTTTCTTATTATAAACCAATGAAATATCCATAGTTTGATATATAATAGATTTTCCGTTCCTTCGTATAGATAGACAAATTGGTTCAATAATAAATATTCCCTTTCGTATCAATTCTGCAAGAACTAGGTCCTTTTGAATCATCATTTCATCTAGATTTATTTCACCTCTTTGAATCGAAGATATAGCAATATCCTTTGGATTTATCAGTCTAAGTAGGAGACAATATACCCTGATATTTTTCATTATTTTATTATTCAAGGGATCAGCCCATCTTAGTTGAAAAAGGAAATATTTTTTCAAAAAAAAATCCAGTTCCGTTTCATTCTTGCTCTTATATTGTTTTATATCCTTTTTTAGTTTGAATCTTGCGTAATCTTCTTCAACCTTGGAATTTCCTAATTCAAGATCTTTTTTTTTTTTATATGATTTCTTTGGATTTACGTTAATGTTTTTACTTGTTTCATTTATATAAAAATGAAAAAGGAGTGATTTTATTGGGATGATCCAAGGTTGAATTTTATATACATCAAAAAGTAGCACAAATTCTGGGAAGAACCAAGTTCCTAGATTGGATATAGTATCATGATTTGATGCCGTATGATAGAACCTTTTTTGATTGCATGGGAATGAAAAAAAAAGATCTTTTTTTTTCATTTTTTTTAAATTATTAATTTCAGTCTTAGTATTTTTATGAATCTTTATGCCAATATGTGCATTGGTCCAGATCTCAATATTCTTTATAAAACAAAGATGAAGAATTCTACAATCAAAATATTTTCTATCCAAACTATTTGTATTTCTATCAATAAGATATCCTTTTTCTAGATAATAATTACTCGGTATACTTACTAATACATAAAATAATTCAGGTTTCAATGTTTGGTCCCCGTTTCTTTCTATTTCTAATGTTGATTCATAAGTATATAAATTAGGGAGGCTTATGTATTTATAAGATAAAAGATCATATCTGTAATGTTTTTTCCATTTGTTTTTTTGACTTATAAATGAATTTACTGCATAGTCATTTTTTTTCATGGAATAAATGAATTGATATTTTTTATATAAATCCAATTGGTTTGATTCCTTGTTTTTAATCATACAATGTTTATTTATTCTATTTCGGCATTCTTTAGGTACTAATCGAGACATTTTTTTTTGAGATAAATCGTATTGATAAGAAACTTTTAACCAATTTTTCCATTCGTTCATTACATATGTATGAATTTTTTTATGTCTTGATTTAGAATTAAATATTCCGTGGATCATAAAATAGTTTTTTAAATTATCCTTAAAAAAAGGATAGCTCCCTTTATATTGAAGTACAGGTCTCAATTGAGACTTATTAAGTAATTGATTTTGTGATATTTTGTAAAAAACATATGCTTGGGACAGGGAAGATAAGTTCCAATAAGTATTGGAATTTTGATTGCTATTCTTAGTATTATCAGTATTTGAAAACAATTTTTTTATAGTCAAAATAAAATTCATTGTATTTTGATTTGTTTCATCAATTCCTTCTTGTTCTTTATTTATTTCATTGTTGTAAATGGGTTTATTAAAGATTTTTTTTGTTGATTCAAAGAAAAGTTGTGTATTTATCTTAGAAATGGTAATGGTACATAGCAAAATATCTATGTATATTTTTTCAATGAATGATTTAATAAAGTAGTTTGATTTACGCATTAATCGGATATTCTTCTTTTTTAATGTTTTCCAAAAATGTTTCTGTGATCCCGATCTTTTATTATCATAAATTAGAACTATTTCTTTTTTTTTCTTGTCTTTTGCGGTTCGTTCAATTTGATTCTTTATTTTGATTGTTTTATCAGAAAGATCTTGAATTCTTCTTCCTATTAGTGAATAATTTAACCAATCCATTGTTCGATTTAGAACGAACGATTCTCGAAGAATCTTATTATTTCTTTTGAAGTCTTTTTTGTTTTCATTCGGTTTATATACTTTTTTTATCCTCAATTCAAATAATAAATTTGAATTTACTTTCTCCAGTTTTTTCATTATTAGGTTGATAACTCGAACTATTTTTATGACTCTTTTTGTTTTTTCTTTTATAACTTTTAAAAAGTATTTTATTTTTTTATTGAAAAATTTTAGAACTTGTAAAAATCTTTTTTTTGCCTTTTTTTTTATTTTTTGGAGTTCTTTATAAATAGGTTCAAAAAAAAAAGGTCGTTTCCGGGGAAAACCAAAGGGAAGTTCCGCTTCCCTTCCCCAGACTGTTAAAAAACAAAAATTTGTTTTTTTCTCTTTTTTTTTTATTATATCTATATGATGAGATCGTGCCTTATATTTTCTCCAAGGTTTTAGACAGAAAGGATATAGAATCTTTATCTGAATACCGTTTATTAACCAATCTTGGGGAAATTCTGTTTCTGATAATTGAACACCATTATAGGTACATTTAATATGCATTTCTCTATTCCATTCCTTAAAATCCTCGTCCCACTCGGGAATTTGGAATAATAACATACGTAAAATATTTTTGGCTATTATTAATGAAGGCAATATAATGTATTTTCTAAGAAAAGATTGGGTTACTAACATCAAACCTCTTATTACTTGAGTAAATAGAAAGGTATCCCAAGCTTCTGATATTTCTATCTGTTCATTTTTATAGTTTTTTTCCTCTTTATCCTTTTCTTCTTTTGTATCTTCATTTTCAAAATAGGAAATTGTGAATTCTGATTCTTGTTTTCTGTACATCCAATTCCTAAAAATTAGATTCTTTATTTCGTTTATATCAAAAGAGGAAAAAAAAGAAGTTTTGTCTAGACGATCCAAAAAAAGCGGGGAATGTACATTTACTTGAAATAGGTCCCAAATAACTGTTTTACGTCTTTTAGCGCGCATGGATCCTTTGATTAGATTGCGACGAAAATCCGATTGTTGTGAGTAACGTATCAAAGCAACTTCTCCCTCTTCCGTTTGATCATCATTTTTATCATTATTACTAATACTAGAACTATTATAAATACTAGAAATAGAATTGGTATTCTGATCATTATCGTTATCATTATAAATTATCACACGTTTGGATCTTCTTGAATGAATCTGATAATATTCTTCTTCTATTTCTTCTTCATTTTCTTCTTCTTCTTCCTCTTCTCCCAAATTCTCGGTTAATTTGTATGACCATCGAGAAACCTTTTTACTGATTTCTTCTAGTCTAATCCCAATATATTTCTTTTTC